AAAACTAAAGTTTTTTCCAGTAATCTTGGCATTCTTCTCTCTTGAGCTGAATCACAATCTGCAATTCGAACTCATTGTACCGTGGGATCCAGGTCATTAGGTCGTTGTTTCCAACGTTTACCTATGAACTTTTGGCCCTTTCAGACCATATGCAGTACATTTATGCAATGGGGCAGTTGTATTCTCCAGGGGCCTTATTCCGGGAGGGCATTCAATACGCCCTTGATCCAGGTAATGAGGCTATGGCCCAGAAGGATCTTGAGTGGTTCGAAAGGTGCTGTGGTCCTTACCTACCCTTTCGAACGGGGGATAAAACTATCCTCGGTCGTTTAGGGATTGTGGAAGCCCTTACGCCCGCCGCTTTGTGGCAATTGGGAATTCTATTCACCACCAAAGGTTGTTAAAACCCACTCATGATTGGTTGATGAAGATCTTAGGCTCGATCCCTAGTGATGGGACCTTTGATCAGACTCGACCTTTAGATTGTATGAAGAATGTAACTGATGTATATAGTTTTGACTTGAAGTCAGCTACAGACCGATGGCCTCTAACCCTTTTGACCGCATTGATGACTCTGTTGACAAGCAGTCGATCGTTGGCCTCAGCCGTTGCCCAGACTGTGTTGGCTTTTAATACATTTGTGATAGATAAGCCTCACGTCCGGAAACGGAAGGTGTTAACGTTTACGGCAGGTCAGCCCTTAGGTTACTATGGGCCCTGGCCACTTTTCACATTATCTCACCACAAAGTGGTGTGCTTAGCAGCAGATAGGGTGTATCCGAAGAAGGCATTTTGGAACTATGTTGGGTGATGATGTAGTCATTGCAGATGGCAAGGTTGCCTGAATAGAATAAGAGCTCTGCCTTCTTTACTAGCTATTCGTGCCTATCTGTGACTTGCCTATGACTTATTTCTAGTCCTATGCCTGATGACCGATCTCTTCTTTCTGTCTCTCACAACCCTATACCATGCTATACGGGCTACCCCTTCATGCACTTCACCTAGTATCTTCTCCACACTCTCATTCATTTCTATTCTTTGCTTTTCAAGGCATACCTTGTGACTTACCTGTCCCCTCGTAAATACATACTCACAAAGGTCTAGACCCCTATTCGCTGACCACCGGGGTCAATCTTTCTAGTAGCAAGAAAAAGCCTATACTTCTTATTCAATACGCATACCTCTTGTAAAAAAACAAGTTTAGCGGTGACTTCTTTCTATCTCGGTTATCCCTTGGATACTATTTGAATGTTGACTAGCGGGAATTCCTGCTATCCCTTTCCAACAACTAGACAACTTCGGTGCATCTATACTTTTAGACCGTAACTGATATACTTAACCTATTCCTAACAAGCCAACTTTACCTATTCTAAAATACTACTTTTAAACCTATTCTTGAAAACTACTCAACCTACTCAAAAGACGTGAATGCTGGTGGCTATTCCTTTCGTACCAAATAGTACCGTTCGTACCAAAGCAGACAACTGCATATGTGCCTAACATGAGGGAGCTAACTACTATGAAATTCAATGTTGAAATCGACCCCGGCCTATTTTATTGCTAATGCCTTCCACTATACTCAACCTGCATGGCAATTACTTAATCAAACTCAAGATGCCTATCCACACATAGGAAAAGTTTTCAAGTCAAGAATGTCTATACTCAATTAATGAAACTCTTCAGCAAGCACCTTTCAATTGTCCAACAAGTCTAGTCTTTGCGTGCTTTCCCCGATGCTGCTGGGCCGGGATTCAAAGCGGTTCAAAAACCCACCTTTTTCCTTAAAGCAAAGTTGAAACTTGATCAATGGTGGAAAGAACCTTGCAGATGAACTCATAGTTGTGGAACTCCTTCCAAACATCTAAAAAATATATATAATAATAATAATAACGCTCATTTTCGTTGGTGTTAGAAGCCTGAGGCCTTAGGGAGGAGGAGCCTCGCGAACAACCATAATTGGAATTGCTCAGCTTATTTACTTTGTTCTCATGAACACCTTAGTTAGACAAGGAACTTCAACCTCTATGTTCCCCAACAGCCTACACCTCCAATTTGAGCAATTGTTGGGTAAAGCTCTTACTGATTGGAATAGGTCACGTATGGGCGCAACATGTCGAGACATAATAGAGTAGCTGGATCTTCCTGTTGGTTATAGCGAACGGACATCGGTATTCCTGTCATAGCGAACACCGAGCAATCAACATTCTATTTCTTTAGAAGAAAGAAGAAGGCCGCGTTGGAAAGAAAAAAAGAGAAGAAAAAGAATATTACTTTTCGAAATGATGAAACTTAGGCGTGAGTACAGGCATTTAGATATACCAGATACTGCAGATGTCACTAAGGGAGTCGACGAGTCTAATTTCTTTTAGAGTAAAGACGTTGAAGAAGCAACGAGTGGGCATACATAAGATTGATGATAATAAAGTAGGATCAATCTAAAAAAGGGTAAAGTGAACGATAAGAAACGTTGGGGATTTTCAGAAATTGCTTTCGTGCTTTCTAGTTTGAACGTGCGGTGGGTGTATATTTTTTACTACTAAAGCAGCTACTTCTTATGAGGGGTGGGTTAGTCACAGACATGCAAGCATACGATAGGAGGGGTAAGTTGACATAAAGGAGGAGTATAGGTGGACATAGATGAAAACAGGTATGGTTTGAGTATGTATGACAATAGGAGTTTGTTTGATCCACAAAACATTACTTGCAGCATCAGTACTCTTTTTTTACTAAACTTCTACTTTAGGTGTTTCAACAGTGTTTGGACCACCTACTGATACGCCGCCTACTTACTTAATAATCAATTGCTCGAGCACTTATTTATCTTTATTTCAAGTAATTTACTGTCTGCTTCGACTGCCCTCAATTCATTGATTCGTATTGCTTTCACTACTCCTACTGATGACTTCGTGACTTTCCTCCTTCTAGGTGCTTAAAATCTACGTTATCAATACGGAAGAGGGCCACCTTACATGAAGCCCGCCCACCTTACGGGAATGGTAGTAGGGTTGTCGAACCGTCGTAGTGAGCGGGGTGTGTTGACAGCTTTCACACGGGCAGGACTACGTGTTAAAGTCGATGGCGAAGAAGACAGGGCTTATCGGGAAGAGGGGGTAGTATGAGTAGGAGGTTTGATTAATTTCATTCCTGAGTCTTCTTTCTTGCATTCCATCGTTACTTGCGGTGCAATCTGGAAGTCTCAAAGCGAGAACTGATTTCACTTCTTCCACCGAGGCTTGAGGGCTTCACCCATTTTATAACCCCTGAATCCCAGCGGTAAATTATTACTTTATAAGTTTCTGTGCTCATGAGAACTAACAACAGATCGTCACCAGCGTCTGCAAGTACACAAAGGAACTGCTGAGTTATGTAAAAGCCGGTTTCATCCCTTGGTCATTATGGGGCAGTGTCATAGTCTACACCGAGAACAGTGAATTTCATCTCAGGAACGAGATCTATAGTGGCAAGGCGGTAACCGCACAGCATAAAGAACTCCCTAAGAGCATGGAGTGAATATCCTACTCATCATCCTTGAATTAGTAGCCAGCCCAAGCATTGCCGTGTACTTTGCAATATCCGAATGTGGGTCCGTTCAGTTGGAACACGACTTCAAAGCGTTCTGACGAAGGTGGAGATAAGATTACCCGAATGATATAACGCGGATAAATAAAAGGAATGAAGTTGGGATCAGAAATTAGTTGCATTGGTGGTGTGGGTAACCAAAGCTGGGTGCGCGTAAAGATATTGGTAAGGACAATCTCATGCGTGGCATCTGATGCAGTGATAAGGAACTCATTTGAGGAGATTTCCGAGTTGATCCAACTGTCCAATCTTTCAATTCGCTTATTGAATTTGTGGGCAAGGACGCATATCTTCAGCTGAGGAAATCTTCAGTGGGCTAAGAGATCCAGGGTTAATCCCTGATGTGGTCACATATAGAATATGAAAATCTCAGGATGCTGCGGCGATTCCGCTAGAGCTTTTGAGCTGCATGAAGAAATGTCAAGTTGCTCCTCAGAAAACGCGTATAGTATAATAGTATCATTGGCCTTGCCTTCGTCGATGGGACAAACGCTCCAGTCTCCCGCTCATGTTCACGTTCTCAGGCTTTCGTTGGAAAAACCAACGCCGACGTCAAGATCAGTCTCCTTTCTCTTTTCGGTTCGGGAGCAGAGCTGATAAAGAAGGACAGTAACGATCGCGTAATATCAATTTATCGGCCTCGTCATCGAAAGCGGCTTCCAATTGCTCGGAAATTCTCAGCTATATGGGGGATGGTGAGCAAAAAGAATTGATCAAGAAATTGGTAAACTTTCGCATGATCGATGGTAAAAGAACGAGAGTTCGTGCTATTGTTTATAAAACTTTTCACCGCCTAGCTCGAACTGAACGCGATGTAATCAAACTTATGGTTGACGCCGTAGATAATATAAAGCCAATATGCGAAGTGGTCAAAGTAGGAGTCGCAGGTACTATTTATGATGTTCCTGGGATTGTAGCCAGGGATCGTCAACAAACCTTAGCTATTCGTTGGATCCTTGGAGCAGCTTTCAAACGACGTATAAGCTACAGGATAAGCTTAGAGAAATGTTCATTTGCTGAGATACTGGATGCTTACCGAAAGAGGGGAATTTCACGTAAGAGAAGGGAGAATCTTCATGGACTGGCTTCCACCAATCGGAGTTTCGCGCATTTCAGATGGTGGTAAAGTGATACCACATAAGGAGCTCTTCCTCATTCAGTCATACTCAACAAAAGTCAGAAATGTTTGACCCTGATCCTTTTTTCATCTTCATATAGAAATAAAATCGGCCTTCCTCATACTCCCCCCTTCATTCATGGAGTTGGAGGAATCCACAAGAGGCCTGCCCGTTCATAATTGCATAAAAGAAAAGAACCATTCTTTTTATGATTGTTCCAAACAAGCAACGGATTGAGCGCGAAAGCCGTTGCGCTAACGCGCATCCGTTTTCTTGCTGGGTATCGGTATCCAAGAGAAAACCACTGTTTAGAAAGATAGCAGCCAGTTCAACTAAAGAGCTCATTATCTCCATCCCACTTCGAACTCAAAGTGTTAAGCGCAGTGGAATTTGCATTTCACCAGAAAGGGATGCGGATAAAGAGAGTAAAGTGACTTCGGGGCTTGGCTAGACTGCATTCATTTCACAGGCTATAAGGTAGGGGTGAACACCCAGATAAAGATAGATACAATCCGAACCTTTTCTTGAGAGATGCTTTTCAAACGACCTGTTACGCCTATGCGAAGTAAGCCTACACTGGAGTAGGAGTAGCAGGAATAGCAGGCAATCAAAAATCTTAATGGGAGTTTTAGGTTTATTTAGATGGATTCGCCTTTGGGGTTGTTACAGAATCGGTTCTTCAAGAAGGAGCTCTTAGTACGGTGGATGCATCGAATGCAAGCTGTAAGGAAGAATAATTCTCTTAGCAGACAAGAATTAAATTCAATTAGTCCCACACTTCCCGCAGGAATCGAAGAGTACGCAAGCACATTCATTTAATGGGAAAGCTTTCCTTGGCTAGGCCCCTATGAAGAAAGATGCCAATCCCTATTAGGAATGAGATAGTGGGAGAGAGACAAACCTTCCAACAGCTCAGACATGTTCATAGGAATAGGCCTTCTATTCAATGCAGTCCCACCGAGCCAAGGGTCTTATAACAATCGCACCGAATTACCATCTCCAATCTGCCACTGGAAGTTCTCTTTAATAGAATGACTGGCTTTACATATCTCCTTATTAATAGGAAATGAATGGGCAGCAACATAGAACCCATCCCAAGAACTCTCAAACCAGTATTTACCCCAGAGAACACGGCTCCACAACGTATTTGGTAGCGGATCCACTTTTCCTTATCTGTTAACGAGACTATACCTTTCCTCTGCCTATGAGCTAGCTAAAGATCCATCGTTATCCTTTCCTGCAATGGAGGCGGAATCAATGGTCATGTCAGGTTTCAGATTCAAAGAGAGATGTCAAGCAAGCGCCGAATCAGAGTACTCAACTTGCCCGACCCGCCTCTTCCACTAGACCTCGTCTTTCAAAGAGCAGCAGCCCTGCAAGCCTAATAGAACCTTGTTTCCTGGGCCAAGTCAGCCTATAAGTAAGTAGGGCTGAAGACAATTTGTTTGTTAGTTTTTCAATCTTCTTCCTTCTATGCTTAGAGTAAGTGGAAATGACCTCCTTGATCAGCAAGTAAGCGAGCGGCATGAACCGATAGTATAGGTTGAGGAGATGCTACGTTACTAAGGAAAAGTAAATCAAAGACGAAGTGTGAATATCTTTTCTTAAGCTTTGTCATGAGAAGGTGGTGTGCTTTTACCTATTGAAAAGAAGAAAGTGTTCTTGAGTCGAAGAAGCTAAAAAGCAGGTGAAATCTCACTCGGATTGCCACCTGTATAAACAGCTTCAACGAGAACAGTGAGCGCCTCCTGCTCAACATAAAGTGGCCTACGAAGACAAGTGTGAGGAAATGCTTACACTGAAGCCTATTACCCTTTCTGGCTTATAGGGATTAGGGAGGAGTGTTTTAAGGGATTGACTTCGGCTCCTATTATCTTTGTTTACCAATCTTAAAATTGGTGAATTGGTTAATAGGAAGTGAAGTGCGCGCTAGCACGCTTCATATTTCTAGTAACAAAACAAGGGCGGGCCGTTGCTTGTTTGGTCGTTAGATCAGAGGGCGCTCATCCCTTGCTCGGTCCCTGAAAATGAGATAACATAGGCTTTTGATATCTGCTCTGTCAACAAGCCCTGGTTCAATCCCTGCTCCAGGCCTTATCCCGAAAGAGGTCAACAATTCTTTTGTGTAAAGCCTTTTGTTCACTGGTCTTCACTTCAAGCAATTCCATTAGTCCAAGTCTGCTGCAATTGGTAATTGGAGATAAGCAATTGGTGGTCGTAGGCTCACTCACCTCTAGCTCTTTTTCTTTGCGATGACCCGTTGAACATCCGTCCTCTAGCAAAAAATCTATCTTCTCCTGTATGTAGCAGCAGTGGCATTCGACTTTGAAGTACCAGGAAAGGCAGATAAGTTTAGCCTCAATAGAAATATCTTTATAGCCTGAAGTTGGCTTACTTAATTCCTTTGAGCTTCCCCTTAGTTAGTTTTCCGGTAAGCTAATACGGGCGCAAGTCTAGTTAACGTTCAAGCAGAATCCCCATCAGACTCTCGTTTGTTGGTTGGGATGGGATCTTAGGAGAGAAAGGAAAGCCCTGAAACAAAGTGAGCCTAAGGGAGGGTGTCAAAATGCCTCAAAGCCTGTGAAGCAAGTTCTAAAGAAAGTTTGAAAGCTCACTGCGGAAAGGGTTTTGACCAGCTAGTCAGATTGCCCCATTACGGGTGTGTTACGCCAGAAAGTTCCTCAATCCTGTGCCTGTTCCCGAGCGAGTCAGTCCCATTTCGATGACGAACGACACGATGTGTGCCTCCATAGAGCTTCCCATTTGACATTTATCCATCGCGAGAGATTCTCTCCAGCCACAGGTTCCCCAGTGGTACGTCCGGGGTCGGTTCAATCAGTGCGCTATCAGTCCAGTACCATTAGCTCCCCAAGGGTAGCAATCCATTCTTTCCGGGCAAGCCAGTTCAGTTCCTTTCTGGTAGCAAGAGATCCCATATCAGATTAAGTAAAAGGATTACCTAGCTAGCGCATATCGAAGAGTTGGAGACTTCCTGCCACTATAGAAAAAAGCCGTTGATGGATCAATTTCTGTAGGTGGGTCTCAACTCGGATCGAGACATTCGGATTTGCCGATGAAGAGTACTGCCTTGGAGGGGTAGGGGTTGTAGGGGAAGAACCAACCTTTTCGGGTTACGGGAAGTCCTATCGAGCGACTGGATTAAAGCAAGAAGAAAAAAGTAAAAACAACAACCTACCGACCCAGCGCAGTGCCTATGAAGAATAGTGAATGTAGACCGGATAAGGAATAGGACTCTTTAGGCGGAGTGGCTTTCTTGGGGGCCTGTCTTCTTCGAAACTCGAAATTCGTTTTTTCAAAAGAAACAGGGCTATAGCCTTTAGAAGGCCAATTGACATTGACTTTTGATAGTTCCAGTTGCTTACGAAGATCCAAGTCCAGCTACTTACGAAGAAGGGCAGACAGACTACGCCACTCCCATCCCTGCAGACAGACTAACTAAGCGTGGTAGTCGAGTGAACGGGCTATCAAAAAGCTCTCGTTTTGTTGCGAGCTCCTTTCTCGAGGCAAGATAGTATACCTAAAAAAGAATGGATTCGAAAACAAACCATTCATGAAACTCATGCAGGAGCATGCGGTGGTCACATTAATGGACATGCGCTAGCTAAGAGAACTTCTTAAGTTAGGGTACTCTTGGCTGGCTTACTATGGGGAAGGGGAGAAGGCAAGCCGCGTATGAATTGATCCCTAATTCAGTTCTTTTTTCGTGGTTTTCTTTCCATCTCACAACTTCCATTTCTTGAGCCGACCTTGCCCGCTGGAGGTATGATTCCGATCTTTGAATCGAATTGGATTTTTTGTCTGAAAGTGAGGGCGATGAGTGGGGAAGGAAGCTGACGATTTTCTTAGTGTGTGAGGTGGCCCCGAGAGCTGAACCAAAGCCGGCCGTTTCGAGACCAGGGAGCTTTAACAGTTTCTACTTAAACTATGTGTTCAGCTATGTGTTCAGATTATGCTATTTTTTTAGTTGCTTTCGGTCTCGATTCGCCCTTACCTCGGAGGGATCAACTACTACTTCGCTTAGGCAAAAGATTGAAAAAGTATGTATCTGTCTACATGTGCCTCCGTCTATGTTACCCCTTCCCCGGAAAGGTGATTATACGTATAGTAAAAAAAACTAGAATAAAAAATAAAAAAGAAAGAAGAGAAAGAACTGGGAGTTGGCGCCTACATAACAGGTAGCTTGCTTACCAAGCCGTCCTGGCAAGCTCCTACAGTTCTCTTATTATTCTTGACTTGACTTATTAATAATAAAACTACTCACTAACAAAATGAAAGACGATCTAGAATCTACCCAAGAAGATAGAGAGTCCCACATACGAGAAAAGGTCACAAATGGAGTTGAACCAAGTAACATTGCAAAGGCATAATGATAGTAGGGTCGGGATATCCCCGCCCTCCGAACCGGACGTGAGGGTCTCCCCTCATCCGGCTCTCTGCAGGGGAATCTCCACTCACTGCTTCCCCTAATATCCTCCCTTTACCACATCATGGGGGTTTACAGGAGATCCCAGAGACTCGCTCGGAAAGGCTGCTATACCAAACATTATTACTTAACTACAAAGAAAGAAAAGACTATAGTAGTCACTAGACTGACTATAGTAGTCCGTCCGGCTGCTCTTGCTTAAATCATTACTCTTCATTCTCCCGTGCTCTAGCAATTGTGCTCCCTAGACCACTACCATTTAGTTAGGTAGGGACAATCAATCCATAGTTACGGGAATAACGGAATGCATGGGGATCCAAAAAAAAGAAAAATGAAGATTTTCTATGAAATCCTTTCTTTCCATAGATGTATCTGGTCTGAGACGGTACAGTACTCTATGAGAGGAATGCAATGGGATGGATGGTAGAGGGCTGCCTGCGCCCAAAAGCGATGATTCACTTGTCCCCTTGTCTATAGGGACCTTGTGGCATACAACCGCCACGACTCCTGCGTTATAGCCGCCCCTTTCTCTCTTTCTTTTGACTGCCTCGTGGACGGACGAAAGAAGGGAAGTTACAGAAGGGGGCAGTGAAGGCTCGCCAAGTAGACAGCAAGCCCCCACCCCGTCAGTCCTGTGTTGCCGTAGCGTGCCCTACTTCAAGGTATTACCTCGCCGAGGGGATGGGATTGGATTCATTCACTTGCATTCCTGCTAGCACTACAAAAAGCTCCGGTCTTAACGCCCCTACGGAAGCTGTGCAGCCTTTCCTCGGGTTCGTAGAGTCGGGTTTCCCGTTTACCCACAACGGAGGAGCCACCCCCACCAACCAAAGCAGGTAGGCGGCCACGGTTCATAACG